TAGTTACACTATGGGCTCCGCCGAAGACAATTTAGTAATTTTTAAAGCTGAAGTTAACGAGGGTACTACCGTGAAAAAATTAAAACCTCGAGCTCGAGGACGTAGTTATGCGATAAAAAAAGCTACCTGTCATATAACTATTGTAGTGAAAGATATATCTTTAGAGGAATATGAAGATATATCTTTCTATTCGTTAAAAAAACCTAGATGGAAAAAGACAAGTATGGTGGATCGTCATGTATATAATAGTGAGGTAGTATGGGACAAAAAATAAATCCACTCGGTTTCCGACTTGGTATAACCCAAAGTCATCATTCCCTTTGGTTTGCAAAACCAAAAAATTATTCTGAGGACCTACAAGAAGATCAACAAATAAGAGACTTTATTAAAAATTATATTCAAAAGAATATGAGAATATCCTCCGGCGCCGAGGGAATTTCGCATATAGAGATTCAAAAAAGAATCGATTTGATCCAGGTCATAATCTTTATGGGATTCCCAAAGTTATTAATAGAAAGTAGACCGCACGGAGTAGAAGAATTACAGATGAATCTACAAAAAAAATTTCATTATGTGAACCGAAAACTTAACATTGCTATCACAAGAATTGCAAAACCTTATGGAAACCCTAATATTCTTGCAGAATTTATAGCCGGACAATTAAAGAATCGAGTTTCATTTCGAAAAGCAATGAAAAAGGCTATTGAATTAACTGAACAAGCGGATACAAAAGGAATTCAAGTACAAATTGCAGGGCGGATCGACGGAAAAGAGATTGCCCGTGTCGAATGGATCAGAGAGGGCAGGGTTCCCCTACAAACCATTCGAGCTAAAATAGATTATTGTTCCTATACAGTTCGGACTATCTATGGGGTCTTGGGCATCAAAATTTGGATTTTTATAGACAAGGAAGAGGAATAAGAAAACTTTCAGGGTTTTTTCCTTCTATCACCTGATAGAAGGAAAAAGGGAAAACTCATTCATTCTTTTTCCTACCAATCAAACTAATTCTTAATTCTATAGGGTTGAATAAAAATTCAATTGACCTTTTGATATAATTGCTATGCTTAGTGTGTGACTCGTTGGTTTTTTTTAGGGTTAGGGTTACAAAAGACCGGACCCGATAGTGTGAAAACCAATTCATCACTTCATATTATCTGGATCTAAAGAACCAGTCAAGATATGTTAAATCAGTCATATCTTTGTAGCAACTGAAATAATTAAACTTTAACTTTTTTAAAGCAAAATTACAGAAGAAAGGTGTGGATAAATGGAAAGATGAGAGAAAGAGAGAAAAAGAATATCAATGATATAGAATTCCAATATGGAAGGTCTATGGGTCATCTCATAAAAGACAGTGTAATAAAGCATCAATACTAATTGATTGATACATAATGAAATATTCAATAAATTTCTTATAGAAGAGAAGAAAAAACTCAAGAGCTTCGAGTCAATAAAGACTAAGAAGGTTGACTCAAGAATAAATTGGATTATGAGCTCCATTGTAGAATTCTGACCTAATCATTTAGTACGAAGTGGTGGAAACGAAGGAACCTGTGAATGCAAAAGATTTTATTAAACAAACGAATCTTAATGATTCACTAGTTAGGATGGCGAAATGAACCGGAAATTAATTCATCTATTTGGAAAAGTGACGAACAAGTGCTAGGACTGAAATAGAGATTGCAAGAGTAAATATTCGCCCGCGAAAACCTTCTTTTTTTGAATTGGTAAACTAGGATAAAGGAAAAAAGACAATAAAGATTTATTAGGACGTTAGACAAAAATAAAATTTTTTATAAAAATGTTCTAATAGCTATTCAAATTAATTGAAATTCAATTTTGAATCCTTTTATTCGCGAGGAGCTGGATGAAAAGAAACTCTCACGTCCAGCTCTGTAGTAGAGATGGAATTCCGAAAAAACCATCAACTATAACCCCAAAAGAACTAGATTCCGTAAACAACACAGAGGAAGAATGAAGGGAATATCTTATCGAGGTAATCATATTTGTTTCGGTAAATATGCTCTTCAGGCACTTGAACCCGCTTGGATCACATCGAGACAAATCGAAGCAGGTCGCCGGGCAATGACACGAAATGCACGCCGTGGTGGAAAAATATGGGTCCGTCTCTTTCCAGACAAACCAGTTACAGTAAGACCTGCTGAAACACGTATGGGTTCGGGCAAAGGATCCCCTGAATATTGGGTAGCTGTTGTTAAACCGGGGCGAATACTATATGAAATGGGTGGAGTAACCGAAAATATAGCTAAAAGGGCTATTTTAATAGCAGCATCCAAAATGCCTATACGAACTCAATTTATTATTTCGGGATAAAAATGTAGAACGTACAGAAATGAGTCTTGGGGATGAAACAAAATCACCTATTTCTTTTTTAGACTTAGACAAACAATATTTCTTTTATTTTCTTCATCCTTTGCATTGGAAGAATAGATTCAAAAATTTATATGATTCAACCTCAGACCCATTTAAATGTAGCGGATAACAGCGGGGCTCGAAAATTGATGTGTATTCGAATCATAGGAGCTAGTAATCGTCGATATGCTCATATTGGTGACGTTATTGTTGCTGTGATCAAAGAAGCAGTACCAAATATGCCCCTAGAAAAATCAGAAGTAGTCAGAGCTGTAGTTGTTCGTACTTGTAAAGAACTTAAACGTGACAGCGGTATGATAATACGATATGATGACAATGCTGCAGTTGTGATTGATCAAGAAGGAAATCCAAAAGGAACTCGAATTTTTGGGGCAATCCCCCGCGAATTGAGACAATTAAATTTTACTAAAATAGTTTCATTAGCTCCCGAAGTATTATAAAAAAAAGAGATCTGAATTTTTGGGATATTTGAAGGGAAATAGATTAAGAACTAGATTAATTCGTAGCTTGTGTTTCGCGCATATACCTTGAAAAATTTATATTCATAAACCAATAAAAAAAAAAAAGAAAAACATGTTAATTATATCCAATTTTGGGACGCCAAAAGTTTTAGTTCATCATGGGTAGAGACACTATTGCTGAGATAATAACCTCTATACGAAATGCTGATATGGATAGAAAAAGAGTTGTTCGCATAGCATCTACTAATATTACCGAAAATATTGTTAAAATACTTTTCCGAGAAGGTTTTATCGAAAACGTCAGAAAACATCGAGAAAAAAACAAAAATTTTTTGGTTTTAACCCTGCGACATAGCAGGAATAGGAAAAGACCCTATAGAAATTTGTTAAATTTAAAACGGATCAGCCGACCCGGTCTACGAATCTATTCTAACTCTCAAGGAATTCCTAGAATTTTAGGTGGAATGGGGATTGTAATTCTTTCCACTTCTCGGGGTATAATGACAGATCGGGAGGCTCGACTAGAAGGAATCGGCGGAGAAATTTTATGTTATATATGGTAATCCATTTAATATCCAAATGAAATCCGAAACCTCTTCCTATTTGAGAAAAAGAAAGGGGGGTGAGTTGTCTAATATCGTTTCTCCTCCATTAGTTGATACCTCAAGGGGGCTTTACCTGGAATGAAAGAACAAAAATGGATTCATGAAGGTTTAATTACTGAATCGCTTCCCAATGGCATGTTCCGGGTTCGCTTAGATAATGAGGATCTGATTCTAGGTTATGTTTCGGGAAAGATCCGGCGTAGTTTTATACGGATACTACCCGGAGATAAAGTCAAAATTGAAGTAAGTCGTTATGATTCAACCAGAGGACGTATAATTTATCGACTCCGAAACAAGGATTCGAAAGATTAGCTGATTTTTATTCAATACAATTCGAGATTAAAAATTTCAAGAAACTTATTTTCTACCAAGAAGTAGATTCAGAATTAAGATAAGGAATGACAAATATGAAAATAAGAGCTTCCGTTCGTAAAATTTGTGAAAAATGTCGACTAATCCGTAGACGGGGGCGCATTAGAGTAATTTGTTCCAACCCGAGACATAAACAAAGACAAGGATAAAGGGATAATCAGACTCACTAAAGGGCTCAGCGTACAAATAAAGAATCTGTTTTGACATGAAATGGATATATCCATATATTTCTGACTCATATTTATGAGATGATACAATATGGCAAAAGCTATACCGAGAACTGGTTTACGTAAAAATGTACGTATTGGTGCACGTAAAAGTGCACGTAAAATACCAAAGGGAGTTATTCATGTTCAAGCAAGTTTTAATAATACCATTGTCACAGTTACAGATGTACGAGGTCGGGTGGTTTCCTGGTCCTCGGCCGGTACTTGTGGATTCAATGGTACGAGAAGAGGGACACCCTTTGCCGCTCAAACTGCAGCAGCAAATGCTATTCGTACAGTAGTAGATCAAGGTATGCAACGAGCAGAAGTCATGATAAAAGGTCCCGGTCTCGGAAGAGACGCCGCATTACGAGCTATTCGTAGAAGTGGTATCCTATTAACTTTTGTACGGGATGTAACCCCTATGCCACATAATGGCTGTAGACCTCCGAAAAAAAGACGTGTGTAGAAATAAAGAGTGAATCGATTTCAAGAGAAACAAGAGAAATAAATAATTCAATCAAAAAAAATATTATTACTATGGTTCGAGAGAAAGTAACAGTATCTACTCGGACACTACAGTGGAAGTGTGTTGAATCAAGAACAGACAGTAAACGCCTTTATTATGGTCGATTTATTCTGGCTCCACTTATGAAAGGACAAGCCGACACAATAGGCATTGCGATGCGAAGAGCTTTGCTTGGAGAAATAGAAGGAACATGTATCACACGTGTAAAATCCGAGAATGTCTCCCACGAATATTCTACTCTAACGGGTATTCAAGAATCGGCCCACGAAATTATAATGAATTTGAAAGAAATTGTATTGAGAAGTAATCTATATGGAACTTGCGACGCGTCTATTTGTGTTAGGGGTCCTGGATATGTAACTGCTCGAGATATCATCTTACCACCTTATGTAGAAATTGTCGACAATACACAACATATAGCTAGATTGAC